GCCAGCGTAGCTTAAGTAAAGCATAACACTGAAGATGTTAAGATGGGCCCTAGAAAGCTCCGCAAGCACAAAAGCTTGGTCCTGACTTTACTATCAGCTTTGGTTAGATTTATACATGCAAGTATCCGCAGCCCTGTGAGAATGCCCTACACATTTCCCCATACGGAAAAAAGGAGCAGGCATTAGGCACGGCCCTACAAGCCAGCCCAAAACGCCTTGCTTAGCCACACCCCCAAGGGACTTCAGCAGTAATAGACATTAAGCTATAAGTGAAAACTTGACTTAGTTAAACCAAGAGGGCCGGTTAAACTCGTGCCAGCCACCGCGGTTATACGAGAGGCCCAAGTTGATAAATGCCGGCGTAAAAAGTGGTTAGTACCCTATATTACTAAAGCCAAACATCTTCAAAACTGTCATACGTTCTCGAGGACAGGAAGCTCTTCTACGAAAGTGGCTTTAAATTATACACTCCACGAAAGCTAGGAAACAAACTGGGATTAGATACCCCACTATGCCTAGCCTTAAACACAGGTGACTACTTTACACCTATCGCTTGCCAGGGAACTACGAGCCCCAGCTTAAAACCCAAAGGACTTGGCGGTGCTTTAGACCCCCCTAGAGGAGCCTGTTCTAGAACCGATAACCCCCGTTCAACCTCACCCTCTCTTGTTTAACCCGCCTATATACCGCCGTCGTCAGCTTACCCTATGAAGGATGCACAGTAAGCAGAATTGGTACAACCCAAAACGCCAGGTCGAGGTGTAGCGTACGAGAGGGGAAGAAATGGGCTACATTCACTGAACCAGTGAACAACGGACGATGCCTTGAAATAAACATCTAAAGGAGGATTTAGCAGTAAGAGGAGAAACAGAGAGTCCCTCTGAAACTGGCCCTGAAGCGCGCACACACCGCCCGTCACTCTCCCCAAAACAAACATAAGCATAAATAAGAAGAAATAAAAATAAAGGGGAGGCAAGTCGTAACATGGTAAGTGTACCGGAAGGTGCACTTGGAAAAATCAGAGTGTAGCTAAAATAGTATAGCATCTCCCTTACACCGAGAAGATATCTGTGCAAATCAGATCACACTGAACACAACCTCCCAACAGCTAGCCCACCCTCCCAAGCACAACAAACAACATTAATAACCCTGAAACCCCTGCACACCACAAAACAAATCATTTTTCCTCCTTAGTATGGGCGACAAAAAAGGAACAAGGCGCTATAGAGAAAGTACCGCAAGGGAAAGCTGAAAGAGAAATGAAAAAACCCAGTAAAGAGCAAAAAAGTAGAGATACTAACTCGTACCTTTTGCATCATGAGCTAGTTAGTAAGTGTCGAGCAAAGAGTACTTTAGTTCGAACCCCCGAAACTTGGCGAGCTACTCCAAGACAGCCTATTATAGGGCCAACCCGTCTCTGTGGCAAAAGAGTGGGAAGATCTTAGAGTAGAGGTGACAGACCTACCGAGCCGAGTTATAGCTGGTTGCCTACAAAGTGAATAGAAGTTCAGCCTCTTAATTTCTTTATTCCCTCCTGGTTAATGCCACAAAGTGACAACAAGAAAATTAGATGGTTATTCAAAGGGGGAACAGCCCCTTTGAACAAAGACACAACTTTAATAGCAGGCAAAGGATCAAAAGACCCTAAGGCATGTACCTTGGTGGGCCTAAAAGCAGCCACCCACATAGAAAGCGTTAAAGCTCAAGTACCCTGCCACTTATAATTAAGACACCAACATCCTAAGCCCCTGTCATTATTAGTAGGCCTTTTCATGCAAACATGAAAAAGACAATGCTAGCATGAGTAATAAGAGGAACAAGACCCTCTCCCGGCACCTGTTTACACCAGAACGAACATGCACTGAAAATTAACGCCCCCAATCAAAGAGGGCCCTGAGAAATACCACAATGACCAAGAAGTACTCTCAAAACTATAAAGCGTTAACCCCACACAGGCGTGCCAAAGGAAAGACTAAAAGAAAAAGAAGGAACTCGGCAAACACTGGCCTCGCCTGTTTACCAAAAACATCGCCTCTTGCACTTATGCATATAAGAGGTCCCGCCTGCCCTGTGACTTACTAGTTTAACGGCCGCGGTATTTTGACCGTGCGAAGGTAGCGTAATCACTTGTCTTTTAAATGAAGACCTGTATGAATGGCATAACGAGGGCTAAGCTGTCTCCTTTCTCTAGTCAATGAAATTAATCTTCCCGTGCAGAAGCGGGAATCCATACATAAGACGAGAAGACCCTATGGAGCTTCAGACAAAAGGCAGCTCATGTTAAAATAACTAGACAAAAAGAACAAATTAAATGACCCCTGTCCTCTTGTTTTTGGTTGGGGCGACCGCGGGGGAACAACAATCCCCCATGTGGAATAGGAACTTTTTTCCTCAAAACTAGAGCCACAGCTCTAATAAACAGAATTTCTGACCAACAAGACCCGGCAAAGCCGATCAACGGACCGAGTTACCCTAGGGATAACAGCGCAATCCCCTTTTAGAGCCCATATCGACAAGGGGGTTTACGACCTCGATGTTGGATCAGGACATCCTAATGGTGCAGCCGCTATTAAGGGTTCGTTTGTTCAACGATTAAAGTCCTACGTGATCTGAGTTCAGACCGGAGTAATCCAGGTCAGTTTCTATCTATGAAATGCTCTTTTCTAGTACGAAAGGACCGAAAAGAGGAGGCCAATACTATAGGCATGCCTCACTCCCACCTGCTGAATACAGCTAAATTAGGTAAAGGGGCATACCCCTAATGCCTGAGAAAAAAGGCAAGTTAAAGTGGCAGAGCCCGGAAACTATGCAAAAGGCCTAAGCCCTTTGAACAGAGGTTCAAGTCCTCTCTTTAACTATGATAACAGTTATCCTCACCCACATCCTCAACCCCCTTGCATACATTGTGCCAGTCTTATTAGCTGTTGCATTCCTAACTCTACTAGAACGAAAAGTACTAGGCTATATGCAGCTACGTAAAGGCCCCAATGTAGTTGGCCCTTATGGCCTCCTCCAACCTATTGCTGATGGTGTTAAACTATTTATTAAAGAACCTATTCGCCCCTCTACTGCCTCCCCTCTTCTATTCTTAATTGCCCCTATCCTTGCACTAACACTTGCTTTAACCCTATGAGCCCCTATTCCCCTCCCTCACCCAGTTACAGACATTAACCTAAGCATCCTCTTCATTTTAGCCCTATCCAGCCTAGCAGTTTACTCAATTCTAGGGTCAGGATGAGCCTCCAACTCAAAATATGCCTTAATTGGGGCCCTCCGAGCAGTAGCCCAAACAATTTCATACGAGGTAAGCCTGGGACTAATCCTATTGAGTGCAATTATTTTTACTGGAGGATTTACACTACAAACATTTAATATCACGCAAGAAAGCATCTGACTTCTTTTTCCTGCCTGACCCCTTGCTGCAATATGATACATCTCTACACTAGCAGAGACAAACCGGGCCCCATTTGACCTAACAGAGGGAGAATCAGAACTTGTATCTGGATTCAATGTTGAATATGCAGGAGGCCCTTTTGCCCTATTCTTTCTTGCAGAGTATGCTAATATTCTTCTAATAAATACACTCTCTGCAACATTATTCCTTGGGGCATCTCACTTCCCCCACCTCCCAGAACTAACCTCCATTAACCTAATAACTAAAGCTGCCTTCCTTTCAGTATTATTTTTATGAGTACGGGCCTCCTACCCTCGCTTCCGTTATGACCAACTCATGCACTTAATCTGAAAAAATTTTCTCCCCCTGACACTAGCCCTTGTTATTTGACACCTCGCTCTCCCACTTGCCCTTGCAGGTCTCCCACCCCAAGGCTAGCATGGAGCCGTGCCTGAAGCAAAGGGCCACTTTGATAGAGTGAATAATGGGGGTTAAAGTCCCCCCGACTCCTTAGAAAGAAGGGACTCGAACCCTACCTGAAGAGATCAAAACTCTTAGTGCTTCCACTACACCACTTCCTAGCAAGGTCAGCTAAATAAGCTTTTGGGCCCATACCCCAAACATGTTGGTTAGAATCCTTCCCTTGCTAATGAACCCCTACATTATAGCATTTCTTTACCTTTGCCTCCTCCTAGGTACCACAATTACTGTCTCTAGCTCCCACTGGCTACTTGCATGAATAGGGTTAGAAATCAACACCCTAGCCATTATCCCATTAATAGCACAGAGCCACCACCCCCGAGCCACAGAAGCAGCTACAAAATACTTCTTAACACAAGCCACTGCTGCAGCCACACTACTGTTTGCAAGTATTACAAATGCCTGACTAACAGGACAGTGAGACATTAAACTTATAACTCACCCAATCCCCACTACCATAATTCTCCTTGCACTATCCCTTAAAATTGGGCTCGCCCCCCTCCACACCTGGCTGCCAGAAGTCCTCCAAGGACTGGACCTGCTAACAGGACTTGTCCTCTCAACTTGACAAAAACTTGCACCATTTAGCCTTCTTCTACAAATCCCTGCCTACAGCCAAGACTTACTGATTTTAATAGGCCTAGCATCCACCCTGGTTGGTGGCTGAGGTGGTCTAAATCAAACACAACTACGGAAAATTCTTGCATACTCATCAATTGCCCACCTGGGGTGAATACTGATAATTATTCAATTTTCCCCCTCATTAACCCTGCTTGCACTCATAATGTACCTGGTAATAACCACCTCAACATTCCTTATCTTAAACTTCAACAACTCAAAAAACATTAATGCCCTTGCAACATCATGAGCAAAAGCACCATTAATAACAGCAATGGCACCCATCTTATTACTGTCACTAGGGGGCTTACCTCCAATATCAGGCTTCATACCAAAATGACTAATCCTGCAAGAACTAACAAAACAACAGCTGCCCATAACAGCTGTAATTGCAGCCCTAACAGCCCTGCTAAGCCTCTACTTCTACCTCCGGCTCTCCTATGCAATAACCCTAACAATCACACCCAATAATTTAGCAGGAACAGCCCTTTGACGACTAACTCCAGCACATCCTTCCCTCATTCTTTCACTAACCACACTTACAGCAATCCTCCTTCTTCCACTTACACCAGCAATTACAGCCCTCCTCAACCTTTAAAAGAGGCTTAGGATAGTACAAGACCAAAGGCCTTCAAAGCCTTAAGCGGGAGTGAAAATCTCCCAGCCCCTGAATAAGACTTGCAGGACACTAACCCACATCTTCTGCATGCAAAACAGACACTTTAATTAAGCTAAAGCCTTACTAGATGGGAAGGCCTCGATCCTACAAACTCTTAGTTAACAGCTAAGTGCCCTAACCAGCGAGCATCCATCTACTTTCCCCCGCCTGCCGGGCAAAAAGGCGGGGGAAAGCCCCGGCAGATCTCACTCTGCAACTTAAGATTTGCAATCTAATATGTGGAACACCTCAGGGCTTGGTAAAAAGAGGACTCAAACCTCTGTACATGGGGCTACAACCCACCACTTAAACACTCAGCCATTTTACCTGTGGCAATCACACGCTGATTTTTCTCGACCAACCATAAAGACATTGGCACCCTATACCTTGTTTTCGGTGCCTGAGCAGGAATAGTGGGCACTGCCCTCAGCCTACTTATCCGAGCTGAACTAAGTCAACCCGGGGCCCTTCTGGGTGACGACCAAATTTACAATGTAATTGTTACTGCACATGCCTTTGTAATAATTTTCTTTATAGTAATACCAATTATGATTGGAGGCTTTGGAAACTGACTTATTCCATTAATGATTGGAGCGCCCGACATGGCCTTCCCTCGAATGAACAACATGAGCTTTTGACTGCTTCCCCCTTCATTCCTACTATTGTTAGCATCTTCAGGTGTTGAGGCAGGGGCTGGGACTGGTTGAACAGTCTACCCTCCTCTAGCAGGCAACCTTGCTCATGCAGGAGCTTCTGTAGATTTAACAATTTTCTCCCTTCATCTCGCAGGAATTTCCTCAATTCTTGGTGCAATCAATTTTATCACAACCATTCTAAACATGAAACCTCCCGCAATCTCACAATACCAAACACCTCTCTTTGTGTGGGCCGTCCTTATTACAGCAGTTCTATTACTACTGTCTCTTCCTGTTCTTGCAGCTGGCATTACAATGCTACTAACAGACCGAAACCTAAACACAACCTTCTTTGACCCATCAGGAGGAGGGGATCCTATTTTATACCAACATCTATTCTGATTCTTTGGCCACCCTGAAGTATACATTCTCATCCTTCCAGGCTTTGGAATAATCTCACATATTGTTGCATACTATGCAGGTAAAAAAGAACCCTTTGGTTACATAGGAATGGTGTGAGCTATGATGGCCATTGGCCTACTTGGCTTCATTGTATGAGCACATCACATGTTTACTGTAGGAATAGATGTAGACACACGAGCATACTTTACGTCGGCAACAATAATTATTGCTATCCCAACTGGTGTAAAAGTCTTTAGCTGACTTGCCACCCTACATGGAGGTGCCATCAAATGAGAAACCCCTCTTCTGTGATCCCTCGGGTTTATTTTCCTTTTTACTGTGGGAGGACTAACTGGCATTGTCTTAGCCAACTCATCTCTAGACATCATGCTACATGACACTTATTATGTTGTAGCCCACTTCCACTATGTCCTATCTATGGGGGCAGTATTCGCCATCATAGCAGGCTTTGTTCACTGATTCCCGCTTCTAACAGGCTACACCCTACACAGCACATGATCAAAAATCCACTTTGGTGTAATATTTGTTGGTGTTAACCTTACCTTCTTCCCGCAACACTTCCTTGGGCTAGCAGGCATGCCCCGACGATATTCAGACTACCCAGATGCCTACACTCTTTGAAACACAGTCTCATCTCTAGGGTCCCTAATCTCTCTCACTGCTGTAATCATGTTCCTGTTTATTATTTGAGAAGCATTTGCTGCTAAACGTGTAGTATCAGGAGTTGAACTCACTGCCACAAACATTGAATGACTGCATGGCTGCCCTCCCCCTTACCACACATTTGAGGAACCTGCATTTGTTCAAGTTCAACAAGCCCACTAACGAGAAAGGGAGGACTCGAACCCCCATAAACTGGTTTCAAGCCAGCCACAAAACCCTTCTGTCACTTTCTTAATAAGATACTAGTATAGCTGACAATACACTGCTTTGTCAAGGCAGAATCGTGGGTTAAACCCCCACGTATCTTAATTTAATGGCCCACCCCTCACAATTAGGTTTCCAAGATGCAGCATCACCCGTTATAGAAGAACTTCTTCACTTTCATGACCATGCCTTAATAATTGTTTTTCTTATTAGCACCCTCGTTCTTTACATTATTGTGGCAATAGTCTCCACACGCCTCACAAATATATACATTCTAGACTCCCAAGAAATTGAAATCATCTGAACTATTCTCCCTGCCATTATCCTCATTCTAATTGCCCTGCCCTCCCTACGAATTCTTTACCTCATAGATGAGATCAATAATCCCCACCTTACAGTTAAAGCAATTGGTCACCAATGATACTGAAGCTATGAATATACTGACTACCAAGAAATTGCCTTTGACTCCTACATAGTCCCAACACAAGACTTAGCCCCTGGACAATTCCGCCTACTAGAAGTAGACCATCGAATGGTTGTTCCCACAGAAGCCCCTGTTCGAGTGCTAGTTACAGCAGAAGACGTGCTGCACTCGTGAGCAGTCCCTGCCCTTGGAGTAAAAATGGATGCAGTTCCAGGACGACTCAACCAAACAGCCTTTATTGCCTCCCGCCCTGGGGTTTTCTATGGCCAATGCTCAGAAATCTGTGGTGCAAACCACAGCTTCATACCCATCGTAGTAGAAGCAGTTCCTCTAAAATATTTCCAAGACTGATCTACACTAATGCTCGAAGACGCCTCACTAAGAAGCTAAATAGGGCTATAGCGTCAGCCTTTTAAGCTGAAGATTGGTGCCCCCCAACCACCCTTAGTGATATGCCGCAGTTAAACCCCGCCCCTTGATTTGCCATCCTAGTCTTCTCTTGACTTGTTTTCCTAACAATTGTTGTGCCAAAAGTCCTTAACTACACCTTTCCTAATGAGCCCACACCCCAAAGCACTCAAATCCCCAAAACAGACCCCTGAACCTGACCATGATAACAAGCTTCTTTGACCAATTTATAAGCCCTACCTATCTAGGCATCCCCCTTATGGCCCTTGCTTTTGTTCTACCCTGACTCTTATTCCCATCTCCAGCCCCACGATGAATTAATAATCGCTTCCTCACCCTTCAAGGCTGATTCATCAACCGCTTCACATCACAACTACTTTCCCCAATAAATGTAGGAGGTCACAACTGAGCCCTAATCTTGGCATCACTGATAACATTCCTCCTTTCCCTAAATATACTAGGCCTCCTGCCATACACATTTACACCAACTACACAACTGTCCCTAAACATAGGACTTGCTGTCCCCCTGTGACTTGCCACTGTAATTATTGGCCTACGAAACCAACCGACAGCTGCCCTTGGGCACTTGCTACCAGAAGGCACTCCAGTGCCCCTTATCCCTGTACTAATTATTATTGAAACAATTAGCCTATTTATTCGACCCCTTGCACTTGGGGTTCGACTAACAGCTAACCTGACAGCAGGCCACCTACTAATGCAACTAATTGCAACAGCAGCCTTTGTACTAATACCCATAATGCCAACAGTAGCCCTTCTTACTTCTATTGTACTCCTCCTTCTTACAATCCTAGAAGTTGCTGTTGCTATAATTCAAGCATATGTATTTGTCCTACTCCTAAGCCTCTACCTACAAGAAAACGTTTAATGGCCCGCCAAGCACATGCATATCATATAGTAGACCCCAGCCCATGACCACTAACAGGAGCAGTTGCTGCTCTCCTAATAACCTCAGGCCTTGCCATTTGATTCCACTACAACAAAGTCTCACTAATAGTCCTAGGAACCATCCTTCTTTTACTAACAATATACCAATGATGACGAGACATTGTCCGAGAAGGCACATATCAAGGACACCACACACCCCCTGTCCAAAAAGGACTTCGATATGGCATAATCCTCTTCATCACCTCAGAAGTTTTCTTTTTCCTCGGATTTTTCTGAGCATTCTTCCACTCCAGCCTAGCCCCTACCCCTGAGATTGGTGGATGCTGGCCCCCAACAGGCATCACCCCTTTAGACCCCTTTGGAGTTCCCCTGCTGAATACTGCAGTTCTTTTAGCCTCTGGAGTTACAGTGACATGAGCTCACCACAGCATTATGGAAGGTGAACGAAAACAAGCTATTCAAGGACTAGCCTTAACGATTCTACTAGGCGGCTATTTCACTTTCTTACAAGGAATAGAGTACCATGAAGCCCCCTTTACAATTGCAGATGGGGTTTACGGCTCAACCTTCTTTGTAGCCACAGGCTTCCATGGACTCCATGTAATCATTGGAACTTCCTTCCTTGCTGTCTGTCTTCTTCGACAGATTAATTATCACTTTACTATAGAACACCACTTTGGCTTTGAAGCAGCAGCTTGATACTGACACTTCGTTGATGTAGTATGACTATTCCTTTATATCTCTATCTACTGATGAGGATCCTATCTTTCTAGTACTAATGTTAGTATTAGTGACTTCCAATCACCGGGTCTTGGTTAAAATCCAAGGAAAGATAATGAATCTAATTATAACAGTAATTTTTATTGCCGTTGCCCTCTCCACCATCCTAGCAGTGGTCTCCTTCTGACTGCCCCTAATCACACCAGACCAGGAAAAGTTGTCCCCCTATGAATGTGGGTTTGACCCCATTGGATCAGCCCGACTGCCCTTTTCAATACGATTCTTTCTAGTGGCAATTTTATTTCTTCTATTTGACCTTGAAATTGCATTACTACTCCCTCTCCCGTGAGGAGACCAACTCCCAGACCCAACAATTACATTTTTCTGAGCAGCTCTTGTACTAGTACTACTTACCCTCGGCCTAATTTATGAGTGACTTCAAGGAGGGCTCGAATGAGCTGAATAGGCAATTATTTTAATTAAAATATTTGATTTCGGCTCAAAAGCTCGTGGTTAAAGTCCACAATTGCCTAATGACCCCCACACAATTCACATCTTCTTTAACCTTTCTGATAGCTTTAGCAGGTCTTACATTCTACCGCACCCACCTTCTCTCAGCTTTGCTATGCCTAGAGGCAATAATATTATCCCTCTTTGTAGCCCTCTCAGCATGAACAATACACCTTGACATGTCAAGCTTCTCAGCCTCCCCCCTACTCCTACTAGCATTTTCTGCATGTGAAGCAAGTGCTGGCCTGGCCTTACTAGTTGCCACTGCTCGTACACATGGGACAGATCACATACAAAGCCTTAACCTACTAAAATGCTAAAAATCTTGATCCCAACAATTATGCTAGTCCCCACCACCTGACTTGCCCCCAGCAAAATAATCTGACCAACAGCCCTAATACACAGCCTAATTATTGCTTTCATTAGCCTATCCTGATTACACAGCTCTGGAGACACAGGATGATCCACATTAAACCACTTCATAGCCCTGGACCCCCTTTCTTCTCCACTTTTAGTACTAACCTGCTGGCTTCTGCCCTTAATAATTCTAGCAAGTCAAAACCACACAGCAAAAGAACCAGAAAATCGACAACGAATATACATTTCACTCCTAACATCACTGCAAATCTTCCTCATCATAGCTTTCTCAGCAACAGAAGTAATCTTATTTTATATTATATTTGAAGCAACCCTTGTCCCAACCCTGCTATTAATCACCCGATGGGGCAATCAGGCAGAACGCCTAAATGCTGGCACATACTTCTTATTCTACACCCTTGCAGGTTCACTCCCACTCCTTGTTGCCCTCCTTCTTCTTCAAAACACAACAGGCACATTATCACTTCTCACCCTCCAATATGCCCCTGCACTGCCCATACTAACAACAGGAGACAAAATCTGATGGGCAGGCTGCTTACTTGCCTTCCTAGTAAAAATACCACTGTATGGCATACATCTATGGCTACCAAAAGCCCATGTAGAAGCCCCCATTGCAGGCTCAATAGTCCTTGCAGCTGTACTTCTAAAACTAGGGGGTTATGGAATGATACGAATAATGATTATCCTAGAGCCCCTCACTAAAGAACTAAGCTATCCCTTCATCATCCTTGCGCTATGAGGGGTGATCATGACAGGCTCTATCTGCTTACGACAAACAGACCTAAAATCCCTAATTGCATACTCCTCTGTAGGCCATATAGGACTAGTTGCTGGGGGAATCTTAATTCAAACACCGTGGGGATTTACAGGGGCTCTAATCCTCATAATTGCCCATGGCTTAACATCTTCTGCCTTATTCTGTCTTGCCAACACCAACTATGAACGAACCCACACCCGAACGATAGTTCTTGCCCGAGGCATACAAATTGTTTTGCCCCTCATAACAACCTGGTGATTTATTGCAAGTCTTGCAAACCTTGCACTCCCTCCTCTCCCTAACCTAATGGGAGAATTAATGATTATTACCTCTCTATTCAACTGATCCTGGACCACAATTGCACTTACAGGTGCTGGCACCTTAATTACTGCAGGGTACTCCCTATACATGTTCCTTATGACACAACGAGGGCCAATCCCCCAACATATTATTGCCCTAGACCCTTCACACACCCGAGAACACTTGCTCCTTGCACTACACATCCTCCCCCTCCTCCTCCTAATTTCAAAACCTGAACTAGTCTGAGGGTGGACATTCTGTAGACATAGTTTAACAAAAACCTTAGATTGTGATTCTAAAGACAGAGGTTAAAACCCCCTTGTCCACCGAGAGAGGCTTGCAAGCAACAAAGACTGCTAACCCTTGTACCCTCGGTTGAATTCCGGAGCTCCCTCGCACATGCTTTTAAAGGATAACAGCTCATCCATTGGTCTTAGGAACCAAAAACTCTTGGTGCAAATCCAAGTAAAAGCTATGCACCCCACACCACTAATAATAACCTCAAGCCTCCTTATTATTTTTGCCCTACTTATTTATCCTCTTATAACAACCCTCTCCCCTACCCCCAAACCTGCTAACTGAGCCAAGACCCATGTAAAAACAGCAGTAAAACTTGCATTCTTTGTTAGCCTGCTCCCCCTTTTTCTATTCATTGCAGAAGGGGCTGAAACTGTAATCACCAACTGAACTTGAATAAACACACTAATGTTTGATATTAACATCAGCCTAAAGTTTGATTTTTACTCCCTTATTTTTACACCTGTAGCACTGTATGTAACATGGTCAATTCTAGAGTTCGCACTATGATACATGCACTCAGACCCATACATAAACCGCTTCTTCAAGTATCTACTAACCTTCCTGATTGCCATAATTATCCTTGTAACAGCTAACAACATATTCCAAATTTTTATTGGCTGAGAGGGAGTAGGCATCATATCTTTCCTCCTAATTGGCTGATGATACGGCCGAGCAGATGCAAACACTGCAGCACTACAAGCAGTCCTCTACAACCGAGTAGGAGACATTGGACTTATTTTTGCCATGGCTTGAATAGCAACAAACCTAAACTCCTGAGAGTTTCAACAAATCTTCACAACTACACAAAACCTGGACCTCACTTACCCCTTGCTAGGCCTTATCCTAGCTGCCACAGGAAAATCTGCTCAATTTGGGCTCCACCCATGGCTCCCCTCAGCCATGGAAGGTCCTACACCGGTATCTGCCCTACTTCACTCAAGCACAATAGTCGTAGCCGGAATTTTTCTCCTCATCCGAATAAGCCCACTTATGGACAATAACCCTTTAATTTTAACCACATGTCTCTGCCTCGGGGCCCTCACCACACTTTTTACAGCAACCTGTGCTCTAACCCAAAACGACATCAAAAAAATTGTTGCCTTCTCAACATCTAGCCAACTAGGCCTGATGATGGTTACAATCGGACTAAACCAACCCCATCTTGCCTTCCTACACATCTGCACCCATGCTTTCTTCAAAGCCATACTCTTCTTGTGCTCAGGCTCTATTATTCACAGCCTAAATGATGAACAAGACATCCGCAAAATGGGAGGAATACACCATCTTGCCCCTTTTACTTCCTCCTGCCTCACAATCGGCAGCCTTGCACTAACAGGCACCCCCTTCCTTGCTGGATTCTTCTCCAAAGATGCTATTATTGAAGCCCTAAATACCTCCCACATCAACGCCTGAGCCCTCATCCTCACCCTCATTGCCACCTCTTTCACTGCCATCTACAGCCTACGTGTAGTATTCTTTGTTTCCATGGGCCACCCTCGCTTCAACTCCCTCTCCCCAATTAATGAAAATGACCCACATGTAATTAACCCTATCAAACGACTCGCATGAGGAAGCATTTTAGCCGGCCTTATTATTACCTCAAACATTATTCTCCCAAAAACCCCAATTATAACAATACCTTCATCACTAAAACTTGCAGCCCTCATTGTAACAATTATTGGACTTCTAACAGCCCTGGAACTAGCCAACCTAACTGCCAAACAATTTACCCCTCACCCTATCCTCCCCCTACACCATTTCTCAAACATACTTGGGTTCTTCCCAGCTATCATCCACCGTCTTCCTCCGAAAATAAACCTTCTTCTGGGCCAATATGTTGCATCACAAATGGTAGACCAAACATGACTAGAAAAATCAGGGCCAAAAGCCATCTACACAACTAATCTCCCCCTCATTTCAACTACAAGCAACCTACAACAGGGCATAATTAAAACATTCCTTGCTCTATTCTTCCTTACTTTTGCACTCGCACTACTCCTTCTCAAAGCCTAAACTGCCCGAAGTGCCCCCCGACTAGACCCCCGACACACCTCCAATACCACAAACAAAGTTAAAAGGAGGGTTCAAGCAGCAATTACTAACATTGCACCCCCTGACAAATATAAGCCTGCTACCCCAGTTATATCCACACGCACCAAGGAAAACAGCCCAGCATCACCCCCCTCTAATGACAACCCTACACCCTCGCCCATCATGTAGTATCAAATTGAAGCACCTGCTACTAAAACATAAACTGCCACTTTTCACCCAACCTCACGACTCCCTAGTGTCTCAGGATAAGGGTCAGCAGCCAGTGCTGCTGAGTATGCAAATACTACTAACATCCCCCCAAGATAAATTAAAAATAAAATTAATGCCAAAAAAGAAGCTCCTTGGACAACTAACAACCCACAGCTCATCCCTGCCATGCATACAACCCCTAATGCTGCAAACTGTGGCCCAATATTAGATGCAACCCCAACAGCCCCTGCAATAATACTAAGCATAAACAGAAAAACAATAAGACTCATTATTCCTGCCAGGATTCTAACCAGGACTAATGGCTTGAAAAACCACCGTTGTTATTCAACTACAGGAAACCTTAATGACTAGCCTACGAAAAACCCACCCCCTACTTAAAATTGCAAATGACGCACTAGTTGACCTGCCTGCTCCTTCAAACATTTCTGCATGATGAAACTTCGGCTCCCTCCTAGGACTCTGCCTAATTGCCCAGATTTTAACAGGGCTATTCCTTGCAATACACTACACATCTGACATTGCCACAGCCTTCTCGTCTGTTGCACACATTTGCCGTGATGTTAACTTTGGCTGAATGATCCGAAACATACATGCCAATGGAGCATCCTTCTTTTTTATTTGCATTTACCTACACATTGGACGAGGCCTCTACTATGGCTCATACCTCTATAAAGAAACATGAAACATTGGAGTCGTCCTCCTTCTGCTAGTGATAATAACTGCCTTTGTAGGCTATGTTCTTCCCTGAGGACAGATATCCTTCTGAGGTGCAACAGTTATTACCAACCTTCTTTCTGCTGTTCCTTATGTTGGTAACACACTTGTACAATGAATTTGAGGGGGCTTTTCAGTAGATAATGCCACACTCACACGTTTCTTTGCCTTCCACTTCCTCTTCCCCTTTGTCATTCTCGCTGTTACCATCCTGCACCTTCTGTTCCTTCATGAGACAGGCTCTAATAACCCTGCAGGGCTGAACTCAGATGCTGACAAAATTCCATTCCACCCATATTTTTCTTACAAAGACCTCCTTGGCTTTGCCATTATGCTGCTTGCACTGACAGGCCTTGCCCTATTCTCCCCTAATTACCTGGGAGATCCTGACAACTTCACCCCTGCAAATCCCCTAGTAACCCCTCCCCACATCAAACCCGAATGGTACTTCCTGTTTGCATATGCCATCCTGCGCTCTATTCCTAACAAACTTGGAGGGGTCCTAGCTCTTCTTGCATCCATTCTTGTACTAATACTTGTACCATTTCTACACACCTCCAAACAACGAAGCCTAACTTTCCGCCCATTATCCCAATTCATCTTCTGAACCCTGGTTGCAGATGTCATTATCCTCACATGAATTGGAGGAATGCCAGTTGAACACCCCTACATCATTATTGGTCAAATTGCATCTGTTCTTTACTTCTCCATTTTCTTAGGCCTTTTCCCACTAACAGGCTGACTAGAAAACAAGCTCCTTCAAACTGCATGCAGCAGTAGCTCAGCGCCAGAGCGCCGGTCTTGTAAGCCGGCCGCCGGAGGTTAAAATCCCCCCTGCTGCTTCAAAGAAGGGAGATTTTAACTCCCACCCCTAGCTCCCAAAGCTAGCATTCTAAATTTAACTATTCTTTGAAAATACATATATGTACTAACCCCATACATATATATACAACATATAAATAATGCTTTAAGACATTTATGTATTATCCCCATTAACAGACTTCACCCATTCATTCATCAACAATAACTTAAGAATTACACAATACATTCTTTCCACAAATACATAAATTGCTTTTACAAAAACTATCCAATAAAACAGGGCAATATCATAACAATCAACACTACAATCAAACACAACACATACACCAAGTATCCACAACTCTAAATTTAAAGAAGTTGGTATAATAAGGAAGCCATTTTGTCTAAGCATTGTATACCCGTTTAATGAAAGTGAGGGACAATTATTTGTGGGGGTTATACACAGTGCACTATTCCTGGCATTTGGTTCCTATTTCAGGGCCATTAATTGGTATCATTCCCTCCACTTTCATCGACACTTGCATAAGTTGTTGGTGGAGTTCCAATTAACCTTGACACCACATGCCGGGCATTCTTTCTAATGGGCATGGTTATTTTTTTTTTTTTTTCATCTCATTTGGCATTTCAGAGTGCAGCGCTAAGGTTAACTGACAAGGTGGGACATGTCCTTGGTTTTAAATGTGATAATGCATGGTGTAAGATATAAATAGAAGAATTGCATAACTGATTTCAAGAGCATAAATAGTTCGTGGTTTCTCCTAACATAACTAAGAAGTGCCCCCTTCGTTTTTGCGGGTAAAACCCCCCTACCCCCCTAAACTCGAAAGCTAATATTAATCCTGAAAACCCCCCGGAAACAGGAAAGCCTCGAGTTAGGTGTATGCCCCTTATATAATGCATCTATTTACATTATTAAAATAATATTTTT